ATATATATGTAGATATATTACATATATATGTAATATACACAATACATAACTAGACTTATAATGGTTAGTAACTCCTTCCGCAATGAAAAAGTTTATTTATCTATCGAGTTTAGGGTCAATAAATTTTTGGATATTTAATTGATCAAATATAAATTCAATGAATCAAGATCAAACCTACTTGTTTTAGTTGATCCCCTCCAATCACTTTATACATGTACCTACTAATTCGACATAGATCAAAGAGATTTAATGTAAGGAAAAAGTTCGCTTTGTCTTCTGCGAACCAAATTTTTTCAAAAACAAAATCAATTTTTTAAAATTTATTGATCCTTCGTCTTCCCAGCTTTATCCCGACTTTTATGAATTTTCTGGCTTAGTTTGAATAGACATATTTATTTAGTTTTTGAAAAAATTTGGAAATGAATCAATGAATGAAAGTGGAAGAAATGGAGTTTCACCCCTTTTCTGGCGGGGTTTGACATACAAATAAAAATAACTCTCTGAAAGGCTCTTTACTGCTTAGCTTATTATTGTTATTTAGTATTAGTTCTATTTATCTTTATTTTTTAATTTCATATATTTAATCTAATATTCTATATCTAATAGATCGATAGATCTATTATGTATATGTCTATTTCAGTTATATTTATATTCATTTATATTTTTCGATAATTCAAATCTTACTGTTTTTATTATAAATCTATTCGATTCGAATTAAATTTCGATTAGTGGATTAGATAATATTTCATATTTATTATTTTATTATATTTTAGTTATATTTTATATTATTATATATATTATATTCAAAACTAGATATTTTATTGAATATCTTGAATCAAAGTGATATATTTATTATATATAGTGTATTTTATCTAAATTGAAAGAAAAAAGAAGATCAATTAAATTTAAATATTCTTCTCGTTTATTAATATTTTAATTAAAAAATTTATTTATATTCTCTATATGGCAGTTCGAAGAAAGAATTCCTAAAAAAAAAAAATAGGATGGTATGGAATCATGAAAGGTGGAAAGATCCTTTTTATTTCATCATACTATTCCATTATATTGACAATTTCAAAAAACTGTTCATACTATGATCATAGTATGATGGCGGTCGGACACATATGCCCCCATCGTCTAGTGGTTCAGGACATCTCTCTTTCAAGGAGGCAGCGGGGATTCGACTTCCCCTGGGGGTAGGGTACTACAAAAGGAAGCGGATCATGGATTATTGATCGATCTAAAATGAAAATGGAATTGACTCTTCCTGGGTCGATGCCCGAGCGGTTAATGGGGACGGACTGTAAATTCGTTGGCAAGATGTCTACGCTGGTTCAAATCCAGCTCGGCCCAAGAATTCACTCATCTCCCATTCGATGAAGATATTTGTTCTCCAGAAACCGCCGATACGTGGTAATAGTAATAAACGAGTCCAATTTTTCTATATACCTACCTCGGTTTTTTGCTAAATTTCTTTGTGACGAAAAATGGGGGTCATCCTAAAAAACTAATATGATATATCTATATCATATTAGTTTTTTAGTATTTAGTATAAAGTCTAAGGAAAAAAACTTTTTTTATTTTTCGAATTGATTGAAAGATTGATTATAAAATCAATGGATTTGGTGGACAATTTGGAAAGAATAAAAGAATTACTAGTAATTCTTTGTGTTCTCACTAGAGTACATACTTATGTGATATATCATTTGCGTCTCTGTTACAACACAATAAAAAATTATAAATCGAAAAGGAAATAATAAATTTATGGATGTTGTATACCCCCTTTTTCCTTGGGATTGTAGTTCAATTGGTCAGAGCACCGCCCTGTCAAGGCGGAAGCTGCGGGTTCGAGCCCCGTCAGTCCCGACGGACAAAATAAATAGATAAAAAAATCTATTATTTTTTTTTTTTAATTAAATTCATTCTTTCTCATAAAACAAATATATAAATTTTCATTACTTGAACTCGACCAATTAATCCGATATATATTCGTATATTAGTCAAATTATTGATAATATCTTAAAAACGCTATTCAGAATTCAAAGAGATACTGGGTATGGTTTTTAAAATTATTGCGTCTATCTAATGGAATTGAGTACCATATGTTTTGCGGTAGTAGGATCACATACATAAATGAAATTCCTTTCTTGTACACTATCAAATACTTTTCCGATTAAACCTATCTTACCCGATTTTTTTAATCTCAATGACTAAAACCGACCGAATAATTTCAATTTGAACAACTCGATTTCATTCCAATTTAACACTCAACTTTTCATATATGTGTCCTAGTACTAATCCAAGAAAATAGGATATTAATATCAAACAAGGATTCTTTTAGCGTTAGCGAGGGAATATTTTTTCCTTCGGATTTTTATATGTTACTTTTATTTATTGGTTGTTTTTGGGGTTTGTAACCAATGGAAGTGGAACAAAACATTGGCCAGATGATACGTCATTAGATGATTGTACAAAGAAGAAGGTAGGTTATAGAAAAAAAAGTATATGAATACATATAAAGAAAAAATTTTGGATTCAGTATGGATAAAAGATCTTCCTATGTTATACTATTCAATTCGCGACGACGGATTTATTTGATAGTTCAGATATTGTTATTCATGATATTGATCCGATTCAATATCATCTAGCTGGAATTCATCCCATTGAATTGACAGGCGAAATTTTTATCATCTCTATGGGATTAAATCCCGAGTTATTCCGAAGTAAAAACGATGAATTATGGAAGTAAATATTCTTGCATTTATTGCTACTGCACTCTTCATTCTAGTTCCTACTGCTTTTTTACTTATCATATACGTAAAAACGGTCAGCCAAAATGATTAATCTGAATGAAACTTTACTTCTGAGTTTTTTCTAAATAATTGAACAAATAGAAAAAAGGGGGTTAGAATCAGCAGTATTTTATGAGATCGGATAATATGGTAGAAAGAATATTTCTTTCTACCATATTATCTATTAAATTAGTCTTTTTGTACTGTATAAAGTTAATATAGATCAATATAAAATATTGATTCATATTGAGCTTCTCTATTTAATGTACATACGACCAAAATTTTGCTACATTGATTTATTTGTATTGATTTCCAAAATACTAGCAAAATAACTCTGGCTTTTGTGTTTCAAATTACTAGATTTCGTTTAAAATCGAAAGTATTTATTTAAATAATCAAAGAAGCAAAACGAAGTTGGTAGAACATCCATTAATAAATAAACTTCAGCATAGTAATATTTTTTGAGCATTTCCAAGAAGTAATTTATTGAGCCGGTTACAGATGATCCGAGAAGTTTTATGGTATGGGAACTTATTCCAATTTCTAAAAATAAAAGGAGTAGTAAACCCCACAAATTGAAAACACTTGAACCATGATATGAAATGAGTCGATGCTATATCTATAAAGTATAAATCCAATTGCTAAAATAATAAAAACTTAGTACGCAATATGCGACTCGATCTAGTAAAGATATTCGTATCTTGTTGAAAATTCACTCGCTCTATGTCTAGCAAGTACATATCTAATAATACCAGACCGACTTTCTCTTGGTGGATAAACTAATAAAAAAAAAGGGGGATTTCAATATCTGTTTTATTTCCTTTTATTGACATTATTAAAATTCTAGTTCAAACACTTTGCCGAACGATCTATAAAATAAAAAATTTAGACGGTTTGATTCCTCAACTCGACTCAATTAGTAGTACTTCTAGAGTCCACTTCTTCCCCATACTACAAGTGAAAGGGAAAATGTAAAGACTACCATTAAAGCAGCCCAAGCGAGACTTACTATATCCATGTAAATTATGTCCCCTATTTTTATCAATATTAAGGAATTCTTCCATTATTGTTCACTAATAATAGTGAAATAAATGGTGCAGAGTCAAAAAGGTATTCTGACCCCAGACTATTCATTTCATAATCATAATTGAAAGAAACAATCCAAGAAATTTACTTATAAAAGACAAAATTACTATATGATTTCGAGTCTAATTGGGTCACAAGCAAAATACGCAGTGACTCCCTTGCCCAAGAGAGTCTTACTAATCGAACATGTATAAAAGACCTATTACTTCTTTTGTTAACCTTATTAAAATATAGATCTAAGATAGATCAATATCTATCACATACCCCTATTTAGTTATATTTATTTATCATTGAATCGATTTCGTATCTCTGAAAAAATCCATAGACAGTATATATATTATATTTCTGTCATAGGGGGCGATGAAAATAAGTTATTTTGCCTTTGCACTGTTTCTATACTATAAAAAATCAAATTCTATTATCCAAACGAATATGGGTCGAATACCTGAGTACTCAGAGAATCTCGTGAGTTTGGATAAAACTTCCCCCCTTCCACAACTAAGAATTACTACTTAGTTATATTTTCCCTTCGGTTATATAATAGAATGGAATTCAAGGTCCATTCAGTAAACCCTCTAGTGGAGGGGCTATCAAGACTTCTAAATTTCCTTCCATTACTAAAACCTTTCCTTGAATCCTAGTAGATAAGAGATTTCGGTTTTTTTGTTGATCAGGCGGCACCCGGATTTGAACTGGGGAATAAAGGATTTGCAATCCTCCGCCTTACCACTCGGCCATGCCGCCAAAAGATACAAACTAGATGAAACCCTTACTCCTTTTTTGTAGTGGATTACTAAACTTCATTTTTTTATTTTATTCGGTTTGCATCTTTAATCTTGAATACCGGTTTCCTTAATTCCTTTACTATACTAAAAAAAAATACTCAAATAAATCATTTTTATAGTATCTAAAAACTAAAAATGCACAAAATCTTAACTTTTACTATCAATTTCTATTGAAAGTAATGAAATGTGGACTTTAAGTCACAAAAGTAAAAATTCATGATAAATTTGAACCATTAACTATTGACTTGACCACAATTTCATATTCATAAACGATTATCAAAAATTCTGTTTTCCTAATGACATAAGAAAACAAACTAAATAACTAATTAGTATTGAT